GAGACTCCACTAAAAAAAGGGGCCGAGCTTTCTTATGGTATCTTTATGGATATTGAATAAACCCGAGGTTTTCTTCTTGATTATTTTTTTCTTTTCGACATCTACACTTTTTTTATTCTCTAGGTAGGTTATCTATGAAATGCCAATCCAACACAAGTTCTTATTATTTTATATTTATAATAATAATATTATTTTTTTTCTCAACGTTCATATTGACAATAGTGTATTGAAAAAATATAATTGATCGTGGATAAATAGATCTATTTATCCACGCCCTATAAGTTTTTTTTTACTTTACTTCATGTAAGCGATAGGTTCCTTAAATTCTCTGGGATATATTTCATTTATCTTATCCGGGAATTTTTCAGATTTTCATTATAGCTGTTCATTTTTATGTTCATAATTTACTATAAAAAAATGTTTTTGATGGGGTTGTGCAATCCACTCTTTTTTTTTTTCGATCGTATCTACACACCATAATTCTATTTTTGGGTTGCTAACTCAACGGTAGAGTACTCGGCTTTTAAGTGCGGCTAAAATCTTTTACACATTTGGATGAAGGAACGGATTCGTCCATACCGTTGGTAGAGTTTGTAAGACCCCGACTGATCCTGAGAGGGAACGAATGGAAAAAACAGCATGTCGTATAAATGAATAACTCATATCATAAATAAATAACTTTAAGATAGAGTACTTAACCCTTACGGGATCGGTACAAAATATTTGTTTAGTTTGTTAGAGTTTTTATTCTTAGAGCGGTACAAAAAATCAATTATGGTTGGATCGAGTGAATAAATGGATAGAGCCAAAAAGCTCCAATTATAGGGAAACAAAAAGAGCAACGAGCTTCGGTTCTTAATTCGAATAATTACCAATTACCCGATCTAATTATACGTTAGAAATATATTAGTCCCTGGGGCGGGCAAAGGTTATGAAATCACTTTAATAAGTGGATTCTTCACTTTTTTTTTGAATCCTAACTATTCTATTAATTATATCCCTGTGCGGAGACGAATGTGTAAAAGAAACAGTATATTGAGAAATATAATTCTAAAGTCAAAAGAGCGATCGGGTTGCAAAAATAAAGGATTTCTAAACATCTTCGGTATCTTATAACGAACAAGAACCAATCGGATGGAAAAAGAGAGAATCCATGGATTAATCATTTCCAAGGTATCTTTTCTTACTATGATACCTTGATACCTTGTTTTGACTGTATCGTACCTATGTATCGTATCATTTGATGACCCAAGAAATCCCCGGTTTTGGTTCAAATCGAATTTCAAATGGAGGAATTACAAGGCTATTTAAAGATAGATAGATCGCGAGAACGGGACTTCCTATACCCACTTCTCTTTCAGGAATACATTTATGCACTTGCTCATGATCATGGGTTAAATAAATCGATTCTTTATGAGCCTATGGAAAATTTAGGTTATGACAAAAAATATAGTTTAATAATTGTTAAACGTTTAATTACTCGAATGTATCAACAGAAGCATTTGATTTTTTTTACGAATGATTCTAATCCAAATTTTTTTTTCGGGCATAATAAAAATTTTGATTCTCAAATGATATCAGAGGGGGTTGCAGTCATTGTGGAACTTCCATTCTCACTGCGATTAGTATCTTCCCCAGAAAGTAAAGAAATAGACAAATCTATGACTACTTTACGATCAATTCATTCCATATTTCCCTTTTTAGAGGATAAATTATTACATTTAAATCATGTATTAGATATACTAATACCCTACCCTATCCATCTGGAACTATTGGTTCAAACCCTTCGCTCTTGGATACAAGATGCTCCCTTTTTGCACTTATTGAGATTCTTTCTCTACAAGTATCATAATTGGAATAGTTTTATTACTCAAAAAACGAAAATGATTCTCTTTTTTTCAAAAGAGAATCAAAGATTTTTCCTGTTCCTATATAATTTTCATGTATATGAATCGGAATCCATATTTGTTTTTCTCCGTAAACAATCTTATCATTTACGATCAACGTCTTCTAGAGCTTTTCTTGATCGAACACATTTTTATAGAAAAATAGAACATTTTTTAGTGGATTTTCGTAATGATTTTCATACTATCCTATGGTTGTTCAAGGATCCTTTCATACAGTATTTCAGATTTCAAGGAAAATCCATTTTGTCTTCAAAAGGAACCCCTCTTCTGATGAAGAAATGGAAATATTACCTTGTAAATTTATGGGAATGTCATTTTTACTTTTGGTCTCAACCGGATAGGATTCATATAAACCAATTATCCAATCATTTTATCGATTTTCTGGGTTATCTTTCAAGTGTACGACCAACTCCTTCAGCAGTAAGGAGTCAAATGTTAGAAAAGTCATTTATTATAGATATTGTTATTAAAAAGTTTGATACTATAGTTCCAATTATTCCTTTGATTGGATCATTGGCTAAAGCGAAATTTTGTAACTTTTCAGGACATCCCATTAGTAAGCCTGCTTGGGCGGATTCATCAGATTCTGATAT